GCGTAAAAACAAAACAATATCTGATTCCTTGAAATCAAGGAAAGATATTGAAAAATCAATTTTCGAAATCTACTTTTATTTTATATGTAGCGGAAAAGAATAGCGATTTATTCCTATGAAGTATCCAGTAACAAGAAGATTAAATCGGAAATATCGACAAATTCTTGCCTTGCGTGGTCTAAGGAAATAAAAAAAATCAATCCGCTTGTACAATTTAATCTATATCGAATTAATCTATATCGAATTTAAATATCAGAATAGCTGATATAGTCATCATTCAATGGGTCAGGTCCACTTACTTTTTATTGATTTAAAATTTTATGGTGGGTTTGATAAGAACAATGGAGAAGTAAGAATACTTTGGTTTGGTTATTAATAATAGGGATTGGATATCTAGAATATTTCTATTATATCCCAGGACAAAAAATTTGAATAATGATACATGAAGAGGACTACTATGTCACTACAGGGTAGACTGCTCCTAATAAGTGCAATTAGTTATTATGATAATGAATAAATGTTCAACTTTCTAACTATAACTCATAATAATCAGAACTCATTATAATGGTGGTTACCTTTTTATTTTTTTAGAAAAAAAATATCTCTGTTCTCCGCTGAAAAACGAAGACTAAATCTCGAGTTTAGTGGAAAAAGCCCTTTATCGGATTTGAACCGATGCCTTACGCCTTACCATGGCGTTACTCTACCGCTGAGTTAAAAGGGCCCGTTTTATTCAATTCATGAATTTTCCATTATGAGTCTAATGCATATATGTCTGCATATGCATATATGTCTACATATATGTACATATATACATATATGCATATATGTCTACATATATGTACATATATACATATATGCATAGGGGTTCATACAAGAACCATCAAATAAAAAAATTCTATGGAATCATAACATAAAAGTAGGAAAAACTCTTCGGATCTAGTCATACCATTAGATTCTATTGACAATTCCAAAAAACTGTTCATAGTATGATAATACTATGATGATGATTATCATAGTATGATGACGGTCGGGTGGATATGCCCCTATCGTCTAGTGGTTCAGGACATCTCTCTTTCAAGGAGGCAGCGGGGATTCGACTTCCCCTGGGGGTAGGGAGGAAGTTGATCGTAGATTATCAATAAATCTCGAATTAATTCTTCCTGGGTCGATGCCCGAGCGGTTAATGGGGACGGACTGTAAATTCGTTGACGATATGTCTACGCTGGTTCAAATCCAGCTCGGCCCAATAATTCGTTGCTCCATGAATATGAAATAACCAATTTGTCCTCCAGAAACAGAAATGCCTGATCCGTAGAAATGAAGAGAAAGAGTCAATTTTTTCTCTATCCATGTTTTTCTCATTCGTTCTGATTTTTCTAACGATCTAGATTAATGATACTTAATTAAGATTAAGTATCATAAAAATCAAAATAGTTCTTTTTCTCATTGAAAAATTGATTATCCATTTTTTTGTCAATAAAATAACCACTCGTTACTAGTAATCCGTGTCGCTCTCACTATATTCCATATCCATGTGGATATTCAGTATATCATTCGTGTTTCTGTTACAACACAACGAATAGAGTGTTCTTATAAAACTAGTAAGAATATGTATGCCATACACCTTGCTGGGATTGTAGTTCAATCGGTCAGAGCACCGCCCTGTCAAGGCGGAAGCTGCGGGTTCGAGCCCCGTCAGTCCCGAACTAGGATCCGATGAATTGATAAATTCATCTCTCCATTTTCTGTGAAAGGGGGGACAGGTAGCAAGATCTAATCCCCAGGGGGGATCCTTATTTCTTTTGTTTTTGTTTTTCGTTTCGCATTTATCATCAGACAAGTACGGTAATTTAAATTTCTTTCACTAATACCGATTGATAAGGGGAGACATATGTAAGTTGGTACAATCGGTGGCATTACTATATTCAGTATTTTAATAGATACCATACTCGTCTGACTTTCTTTTTCAATTGTTCTTGAACAATTGAAATGGAATATAGTTCCCCTATTTTTACCGGGAGTACATACACAAATTGTATTCGTTTATTGTACGATACACAATGAACTTAACATAATTACCTCGACTTTGTTTGTGTATCCTCAATTACTAATTGGAAACAATCTATCTATTCTCATGCAAATTGCACACTGAATTTTTGATGTATGCGTTCTAGTCTCAATCCAAGAAAGAAGAAGAGATACTATACTAATAAAATAAAAGACCAAGCAACGCCCCTTTTTAGTAAATTTGTTGGAATATTAGATCTTTTCCACTTAAGACCCGTCCTTTTTTCCATTTCACTTCTACTGTTTGGATCTGTGTGACCCATAGCATAGAATACCGGTCATATTCATATAATATCTCATAATTGTATGTATAAGTATAAGGAAAGAGAGTTGTATAAGGAAGACAAGGACAGTAGGTTATGGAAAAGAAAAAAAAAAGTGGAAAAAGGGATGAAAAATTCAATGGAATTCCTGATCCAATAAAGAATCCCATTTCGGATTTAGTATGGATAAAATAAAAAAAAGATTTTCGTATGTTATACTATTCAATTCTCGACGATGAATCGATTTGATAGATCAGATATTGTTATTCATAATATTGATCCGATTCAGTATCATCAGAATTCAATTCATCCCATTGAATTGACAGGAGTAAAATTTCTTATCTCTATGGGATTAGATCCCGAGTTATTGCGAAGTAAAAAAAACAATGAGATTATGGAAGTCAATATTCTCGCATTTATTGCTACTGCACTGTTCATTCTAGTTCCTACTGCTTTTTTACTTATCATCTACGTAAAAACAGTCAGTCAAAATGATTAATTTAACTGAAACTTGTTTGGATTATTAGTTCTTATCAATGATTGAAGAAATAAAAGAAAGGGATTAAAACTCCAAGTTTTAAATGAAATGATTTGGCTGGAATCATAAGTATCTGAGATAGTGTGGTAGAAAGAACTATTATAGTTCTTTCTACCACACTAGATAGTATTGTATATTTTTATAATATAAATTTATTATCATATAATAAATTTATTATCATATAAATAGTATGATCATTAAATAGTATGATCATATAAATTTTATCATATAAAGTTGTATACAGATATGGTTTTATATAGATATAGATCAATTTACAATATGTATATGTATTAGATGTACATCTAATACATATACATCGAAATAGCAGTCTAATTCTATTTCTTTTTTTTTCGCTACATCTACTTGTATGGGTTTCGATCAATCCAAAATAATCCAAGGCCAACTCTTCTAATTCCTAGGTTTCTTATAACTTATAATATAACTTAATATATAGATTTATTTATCTTAATATTTATTTATCTTAATATAAATATTTATATTAATAATTAGATTTATATATAATATATATTTATATATATATAAGTATAAGTCCCGAGATCCATCGAAAAAATCAATGGAGGAAAAAAAGTATGGGTATGGGCATATATTAACTATATAAAATAAAAATAAAATAAAAATAAAAGAAAACGAAACCAACGATCAATTAAACGATTGATACAATTCGATCACTCAATCGATTATTCAATTAGTAGTACCCCTAGTAGTAGTACCCCTAGAGTCCACTTCTTCCCCATACTACGAGTGAGAGGGAAAATGTAAAGACTACCATTAAAGCAGCCCAAGTGAGACTTACTATATCCATGTGAATTATGTCTCCTATCTCTATGAAGGAATTATTTCATTATTGATTATTGATCAATAATCATAGTGGAATCAATGGTGCAGAGTCAAAAGAAAATAGGATTCTGACTTAAGGCTATTGATGAACTAATCCAATGAATCTACTCGTAACAAGTTCCTATATTATAAAATTTATGGTAGAATCGGGAAGCATTAAGCACAAATACGATACACACACCTTTTATTTGGAAATAGCAAAGGAATGCTCCTAATGGAACATGTAGAAATAGTAAGACCTATTGTTTGTTACCTTTCTTTCATAAGCAAAAGACGTCAAAATATACTATCAAGATAGATAACCATCTATCAGATACCTCTATTTTATTTGATCTAAGCCTTACGTCTTTCTTTCTGTGAAAGAATGGAATGGTAAGACACCACCACCATTATTACATACATTCTCTTTTTTGTAATCCCCTACACGGGCAAAGAATTTTTTTTTCAACTTTTCTTTTTACTCTATAAATAAGAGCCGCCCAACCATGTTTATTGAATGTTTGAGTACTCAAAGCCTCTCGTGAGTCTGGATACAAAGTATCTTCAGTCCTTTCCACAACTTCTAAATTTATTTCCCATCAGCCTATTCTATTCTATTCAATCTAATTCCAGACAGAGTCAGTAGACACTATTTTAGTATTTAGTATAGGTAGTGTAAGATAATTAGGAAGTCTTGATAGTCTTTCGTATAATCTCTTCTTCAATCCTAGGAGCAAAAATGGAGTGTCCTTTAGGAACCTTTGGATACTAAGATTTCCGACCTCTTACTTTCGTAGTTCTGAATCCCAGAATTGACTCTCACTATTTATTTGATTCAATTGATATCATAAATCAAATAAATGTCCGAGGCCTAGTCGTTTGCCTCTGCTTCTTGCGGGGCAAGAATTTGTCGAGTTAGATCAGCAGAATAAGAAATTTCAAGTCTTTTGTTGATCAGGCGACACCCGGATTTGAACTGGGGATAAAGGATTTGCAGTCCCCCGCCTTACCACTTGGCCATGCCGCCAAATCTGATCCAAAAAAAATGGATAATATTTTTATCCATCCATATTCTATTACTAATTTTTTTTGATCTTGAATCCCATTGTACTTATCCCTTTTCAAAAATTAATCACTATTTTTTATTGGATCCAGTTTAGATTATTCTCTTCGATTGATTGTATCTCAAAAGACACACTGCTTAAAAACTTCCCTTCTCCTTCTATTGAAAAGAGAAAAAATAGATTTCCGGTCACAGACCGAAAAATTCAGAGCAAATTTGAACCATTAAC